GTCATTGTAGCTTATTTTTTGAAAGCGCGGCACTGAAGATGCTGAGACGAGGAACGCAAAAACCTCCCCAGACAACAGTTTTGGTCCTGGGCTAACCGTTGTTTTTTATTAAGTTTATACATGCAAGTTTCAACATACCAGTGAAAATGCCCACAACCCCTAAAAAGAATTTTGGAGCAGACATTAGGCACCACTAATCTGAGCCCACAACGTCTTGCTATGCCACACCCCCACGGGTAATCAGCAGTAATAAATATTGAACCATAAGTGAAAACTTGATTCAACTATAGTACTATAAGGGCTGGTTAATTTCGTGCCAGCCACCGCGGTTATACGAAAAGCCCAAAACAACGACTAACGGCGTAAAATGTGACTAGAGATGCACCTATTAAAAGTACTTAAACCTACCGCCTAGCTGTAAAACACTCAAGGGGTAAGGAAAACCAACTAAAATGCTTTTAATGTAGTACCCTTGAATTCACGAAAGCTTAGAAACAAACTAGGATTAGATACCCTACTATGCTAAGCATTAAACAATGAGGAAAACACCATACAACACCCTCCGCCAGAGAACTACAAATGAAAAATTTTAAACTCAAAGGACTTGACGGTGTCCCACATCAACCTAGAGGAGCCTGTCCTATAATCGATAACCCTCGCTTTACCTAACCTTAACTAGCACCTTCAGCCTATATACCGCCGTCGACAGCTCACCCCATGAGGGTTTAATAGTAAACATAATAGTCTATCACTAACACGCCAGGTCAAGGTGTAGCAAATGTTAAGGAAGAGATTGGCTACATTTTTTAATTTAAAAAATACGGAAAGTATCATGAAACAATACATGAAGGTGGATTTAGAAGTAAAATAAATTAGAGACTTTATTTTAACACTGCTCTGGGACGCGTACACACCGCCCGTCACCCTCCTTGATTAAAACTAATATATATATATATAAATTAACTGACCTAAACTAAAGGAGGTAAGTCGTAACATGGTAAGCGTACCGGAAGGTGTGCTTGGATTAACAGAAAATAGCTTATCTAAAGCACCTAGCTTACAACTAGGAGATGTCTAATTTACTAAGACTTTTTTGCGCTAAAATTTTTAGCCTGTAAAATTAACAAACCACTTTTTTACTAAATCAAAACATTTATCTTGGCCAGTAAATGAGATTAAAACCCACCACAAGCCTTATAAGTACCGCAAGGGAACACTGAAAGAAAAATGAAACACTAAAAGCACAACAAAGCAAAGGTAAAACCCTGTACCTCCTGCATCATGGTCTAGCAAAACCCAACAGACAAAGAGACCTTAAGCCTATTAACCCGAAACCAAACGAGCTATTTTTAAGCAGCTTTTAACTAGAGCAAACCCATCTCTGTAGCAAAAGAGTGGAAAGACTTAAAAATATGAGGCGAAAAACCTAACGAGCTTGGTGATAGCTGGTTACTCAACAAAAGAATTTTAGTTCAACTTTAAGTGTTAACTTGAGCCAAACCCCTAAATCTCATACCCTAACACTTAAAGCAATTCAACAGGGGTACAGCCCTGTTGAGCCGGAACACAGTCCGAATTGAGAGTAAACTTCTTCACCCCCCCCCCGTAGGCCTCAAAGCAGCCACCAAAACAACTGCGTTACAGCAAACCCTAAACAATACCCCTACTAAAATTAAACTCCTAAGCCTTTAATGGGTCATTCTATTTTTTATTAGAAGCGCCAATGCTAAAATTAGTAATAAGAAACACTAGTTTCTCCCAGCACCCCTTTAAATCAGAATAGAAAAACTACTGACCATTAACAACTTAATAAGTATACCAACGAAGCCTAGCAATAATGTTACCTAAAACTTGTTACCCCGACTCAGGAGTGCAACAAGGAAAGACAAAAAGCCATAAAAGGAACTCGGCAAACCTTAATTCCCAACTGTTTACCAAAAACATAGCCTTTAGCCATACAAGTATTAAAGGTCCCGCCTGCCCAGTGACTTTTTAAACGGCCGCGGTATCCTAACCGTGCAAAGGTAGCATAATCACTTGTCTTTTAAATAAAGACTAGAATGAACGGCTAAATGAGGACCCAACTGTCTCTTATGGCTGGCCAATGAAATTGATCTTTCAGTCCAAAAGCTGAAATGTTTTCATAAGACGAGAAGACCCTGTGGAGCTTAAAAACCCAAGCAACAAAATGCCTGCCGGTTTTTTAGTTGGGGCGACTTCGGAGTACAAACAAACCTCCAAAAAAACTAAATTACAAGATAAACATATCAAAATAAATGTTTTAGACCCAGAACTACTTTCTGATTAAAGAACCAAGTTACCCCAGGGATAACAGCGCCATCCCCTTCAAGAGTCCATATCGACAAGGGGGTTTACGACCTCGATGTTGGATCAGGACACCCAAATAGTGCAGCCGCTATTAAAGGTTTGTTTGTTCAACAATTAAAGTCCTACGTGATCTGAGTTCAGACCGGGGAAACCCAGGTCGGTTTCTATCTATGAGGCACCACCTTCAGTACGAAAGGACCAAGGTAGCAGGACCCACCCTAAAGGGGCGTCCTAGTTATAACCCCTGACTCACACTAAAGAGAAAGACACGCCACCAGCGAGTCCTATAGACTTGTTAAGGTGGCAGAGCCAAGCAATGCAAAAGACCTAAAATCTTTCTACAGGGAAGCAAATTCCCTTCTTAATAATGCATAAACTTATTTTAATTATCCTAAATCCCCTTGCCTACATTATCCCAATTCTTATTGCTGTAGCCTTCTTAACTCTACTAGAACGTAAAATCTTAGGTTACATACAATTACGAAAAGGTCCTAATATAGTTGGACCTTTTGGGATCTTACAACCAATTGCTGATGGCATTAAACTATTTATTAAAGAGCCAATTCGCCCAACACACGCATCACCAATACTCTTTATTTTATCACCAACCCTTGCCCTACTTTTATCCCTAATAATGTGAACCCCAATACCCATACCACACTCTTTAGCAAACATAAACCTAGGAATCCTATTTTTACTGGCCCTTTCCAGTATGGCTGTTTACACAATTTTATGATCAGGCTGAGCATCCAACTCAAAATATGCCTTAATGGGGTCATTACGAGCCGTAGCACAAACAATCTCATACGAGGTAACCCTTGGCATCATTCTATTGGCAGTTATAATACTTACTGGCACCTTTACAATACAAACCATCCTTACTACACAAGAAAATACCTGATTAATTTTACCTTTATGGCCCCTTGCAATAATGTGGTTTGTATCTACCCTAGCAGAAACAAACCGCGCACCATTTGACCTCACTGAGGGAGAATCTGAGCTCGTGTCTGGGTTTAATGTTGAATATTCAGCTGGACCTTTTGCACTATTTTTCTTAGCAGAATACATGAATATTTTGATAATAAACACACTCTCATGCATTTTATTCTTGAGCCCAACCACAACACAAACAGACCTTTTTACAACTAATTTAATAACTAAGTCCACCATTTTAACCTTAATTTTTTTATGAACCCGAGCCTCATACCCACGGTTCCGATATGATCAGCTAATACACCTTTTATGAAAACAGTTTCTCCCTGCAACTTTAGCACTATATTTATGATATATTTCCCTTCCCATTTCACTTTCAGGGTTACCACCAGCAACCCCTTAACTGGACGCGTGCCCGAGACTTAAGGGTTACTTTGATAGAGTAAAATACAGGGATTCATACCCCCTCGCCTCCTTAGAAAAATGGGATTTGAACCCACACTTAGGACTCCAAAAATCCACGTACATCCATTATACTATATTCTAGTAAAGTCAGCTAATTAAGCTCTTGGGCCCATACCCCAAAAATGTTGGTTTAACCCCGCCTTTACTAATGAACCCCTATATTATATTTTTACTTATTTCTAATTTAGCCCTAGGCACAATTATCACTGCCTCTAGCTACCACTGATTTTTGGCTTGAATTGGATTAGAAATAAACACCTTAGCTGTTATTCCACTTTTAGCAAAACAACACCACCCACGAGCCACTGAAGCATCAACAAAGTATTTTATTATTCAAGCAACAGCCTCATCAATTATCTTATTCTCAAGTATTTTTAATGCTTGACACACAGGAGTATGAGACATCACACAACTCACAGCATATCCAGCCCCAACACTATTAACTTTAGCCTTGGCTCTAAAATTAGGGCTGGCCCCCCTACATTTTTGACTCCCAGAAGTAATACAAGGAACAAACATAACCACTGCTCTCATTATTGCGACATCACAAAAATTACCCCCTATAATTTTACTTTTCATAACATCCCATCAACTGCCAAGCTCAACTCTTTTAATTATAGCTGTAATTTCAACCCTGATTGGTGGCTGATCCGGACTTAACCAGACCCAACTACGAAAACTCATAGCATTTTCATCTGTCGGCCACCTGGGTTGAATAGCCGCTATCTCAACTATTTCAAAAAACCTATTATTCCTTACCCTAATAATTTATTTATTAATAACCCTCTCATTTTTTATTACTATTATTAATTCTACAACAAAAACCACAAAAGACCTAGGCATAATATGAAACACCTCCCCCACACTCTCAACAACCACAATACTAACATTATTAACACTAGGCGGACTTCCCCCAATACTAGGCTTTTTACCAAAATGGTTAATTTTACAAGAACTCATCACTTATCAACTTACCCCAACAGCAACATTTCTTGCAATTACCTCACTTCTTAGCCTTATATTTTATATGCGCCTAACCTTTACCACAACATTAACTATCTCCCCAAGTACAACTAACACCACAATAAAATGACGATTTAAACCAACCAAATTAATTAACCCAACACCCATCATTATTATTATATTTTTCCTAATCCCCATCACCCCCCTAATTTATTCCTAGAAACTTAGGTTAATATTTAAACCAGAGGCCTTCAAAGCCTCAAATAGGGTACAAAACCCCTAGCTTCTGCTTAAGACCTGTATAATCCTCTATACATCTTCTGAATGCAACTCAAACACTTTAATTAAGCTAAGGCCTAACTAGATGGGCAGGCCTCGATCCTGCAAAACTTTAGTTAACAGCTAAAAACCCTACCCAGTGGGCTTCCATCCGGCTTCCCCCGTTAAGAGAAAAAACGGGGGAAGTCCCGGCACTTTTAGGGTGCTTCTCCAAATTTGCATTTTGGCGTAAATACCACAAGACTCTTTGGTAGCAGTGGACTTTGTGCCACGTATGGAGATTTACAGCCTCCCACCTATCCTCGGTCATCCTACCTATGTCACTAATTCGTTGATTCTTTTCAACAAACCACAAAGATATCGGCACCTTATACCTCCTATTTGGTGCCTGAGCTGGTATGGTCGGCACAGCTCTAAGTCTCCTGATCCGAACAGAGTTAAGTCAGCCTGGTAGCCTTCTTGGAGATGATCAAGTATACAACGTTATTGTTACAGCCCATGCCTTCGTAATAATTTTCTTTCTAGTAATACCAGTAATAATTGGTGGGTTTGGTAATTGATTGGTTCCATTAATAATTGGGGCCCCTGATATGGCATTTCCTCGAATAAATAATATAAGCTTTTGACTACTTCCCCCATCCTTATTATTACTATTATCTTCATCTGGTATTGAAGCTGGTGCCGGCACTGGTTGGACTGTTTACCCACCTCTTGCCGGAAACCTGGCCCACGCAGGGGCATCAGTTGACTTAACAATCTTTTCACTTCATTTGGCAGGGGTTTCATCAATTCTAGGCGCAATTAATTTTATTACAACCTGTATTAACATAAAACCTCCAAATATATCGCAATACCAAACTCCACTATTTGTGTGATCTGTCTTAATTACTGCAGTCCTACTGCTTCTTTCTCTTCCTGTTCTAGCTGCAGGAATTACTATACTATTAACAGACCGAAACTTAAATACCTCTTTTTTTGATCCTGCAGGCGGAGGAGATCCAATCCTTTATCAACATTTGTTCTGGTTCTTTGGCCACCCTGAAGTATATATCCTTATTTTACCTGGCTTCGGCATAATTTCACACATTGTAACCTATTATGCTGGTAAAAAAGAACCATTCGGCTATATGGGAATAGTTTGAGCTATAATATCCATTGGTTTTTTAGGGTTTATTGTCTGAGCTCATCATATATTTACTGTCGGAATAGATGTTGACACTCGAGCCTATTTTACTTCAGCTACTATAATTATTGCTATCCCAACAGGGGTTAAAGTTTTTAGCTGACTTGCAACGCTTCACGGCGGAACAACTAAATGGGACGCCGCCATACTATGAGCTCTTGGTTTTATTTTCTTATTCACAGTGGGGGGCCTAACAGGCATTATTTTGGCTAACTCCTCACTTGACATCGTTCTCCATGATACATACTATGTAGTTGCACATTTCCACTATGTTTTATCAATAGGAGCTGTGTTTGCAATTATGGGAGGGTTTGTACACTGATTCCCCCTATTTACAGGTTATACTTTACACCACACCTGAACAAAAATTCAATTTGGCGTTATATTTACAGGCGTAAACATGACATTCTTCCCACAACACTTCCTTGGACTAGCTGGTATACCTCGACGATATTCTGATTACCCGGACGCCTACACTCTTTGAAACACTATTTCATCAATTGGGTCTCTAATTTCATTAACCGCTGTTATCATAATAATGTTTATCCTCTGGGAAGCCTTATCAGCTAAACGTGAAGTAATAACCTTAGAATTAATTAATACAAACTTAGAGTGGCTTCACGGCTGCCCGCCCCCATACCACACATATGAAGAACCAACTTATGTACAATCCACAAGGGAGGGGGGACTTGAACCACCTTAAACTGGTTTCAAGCCAGCCACATAACCTTTATGTTTCTCCCCTAATAAGGTTCTAGTAAATAAATTATATAGCCCTGTCAGCGCTAAGTTACAAGCAAAAGCCTGTGAATCTTAATGGCACATCCAGCACAATTAGGCTTTCAAAATGCCGCTTCTCCTATTATAGAGGAACTCCTTCATTTCCACGACCACGCATTAATAATTGTTTTTCTTATTAGTGCCCTAGTATTATATATTATTAGCTTAATACTATCAACAAAACTAACACACACTAATTCGATAGATGCCCAAGAGGTAGAAATGGTGTGAACTATCCTCCCTGCAATCATTTTAATTTTGATTGCTCTTCCCTCTCTCCAAATCCTTTACCTAATAGATGAGGTAAATAACCCGCATCTTACAATTAAAGCCGTCGGCCACCAATGGTATTGAAGCTACGAGTATACTGACTACGAAAACCTTATATTTGACTCGTATATAATACCAACACACGACTTAACCTCTGGCGGCTTCCGCCTATTAGAAGTTGACCATCGGGTTGTTATCCCAATAGAGTCTCCAGTTCGAATTTTAATCTCAGCAGAAGACGTTCTCCACTCATGAGCAGTCCCTGCACTTGGCATTAAAACAGATGCAGTACCTGGCCGACTAAATCAGACTATTCTCATTACATCTTATCCTGGCCTGTTTTATGGCCAATGTTCAGAAATTTGTGGGTCCAACCACAGCTTTATACCAATTGTAATTGAATCAGCACCACTTAAACACTTTGAAGCATGATCAAAAACAATAATTTCCGCATCACTAAGAAGCTACGTACAGCACTAGCCTTTTAAGCTAGAGAGGAAAATTTATTTTCCTTAGTGACATGCCCCAACTTAACCCAGCCCCATGATTCTTAGTTTTATTGTTAGTTTGGTTTTCACTATTTATTTTATCTACAAAAATCATGCAAAACCAGTCGAAACTTTCAACACCACAACACTCTAAACAGCTATACTATTTACATTGAACTTGACCATGATCTTAAACTTCTTTGACCAATTTAATATTCCAAACCTATTTTTTATTCCACTATTAATTCCGGCCTTACTCCTACCAATTATGCTTTGATTTACTACAACTCGCTTCATTCAAAATCGTTATTCAACTATTCAATCCGCGCTGCTGTCAACCGTAACAAAACAAATAATAATGCCCATTAGCACCAAAGGACATAAATGAACAGGCACACTTATGACCCTTCTTCTACTATTAGTTATAATTAATACTTTAGGCTTATTACCATATACCTTTACACCAACTACACAACTATCCATAAATATAGCCTTAGCCCTCCCAGCCTGACTTATAACAATTTTGACGGGCCTCCGCAATCAACCAACTATAACATTGGGCCACCTTCTTCCGGAAGGAACCCCAACCCCACTGATCCCTATACTAGTCTTAATTGAAACGACTAGCCTGTTTATTCGCCCAATTGCACTAGGCGTACGACTAACAGCCAACCTAACAGCTGGCCACTTACTTATTCAACTAACCTCTACCGCTGTTATTTCCCTAATTAGCACTATACCTTTAACCGCTTCTATAACTTTTATTGTTCTCATTTTATTAACATGCTTAGAAATAGCAGTCGCTTTAATTCAAGCATATGTCTTTGTTTTACTTCTAACTCTATACTTACAAGAAAATATCTAATGACCCACCAAGCACACCCATTTCATATAGTAGACCCAAGCCCTTGACCACTAACAGGCGCCATCGCAGCACTACTAATAACTTCGGGCCTAGCAGCATGATTTCATTTTAACAACACTAGCATTATATATTTAGGCCTTCTTATTTTACTTTTAACTATACACCAATGATGACGAGACATTATTCGAGAAGGTACCTATCAAGGACACCACACACAACCAGTACAAAAAGGCCTCCGACTTGGAATAATTCTTTTTATTACCTCAGAGGTTTTATTTTTTATGGGGTTTTTCTGAGCTTTTTATCACTCAAGCTTAGCCCCAACCCCCGAACTTGGAGGCCAATGACCCCCAACCGGTGTTCAACCATTAAATGCCTTTGAAGTCCCCTTGCTAAATACCGCTGTACTTTTAGCATCTGGGGTTACAGTTACATGAGCTCACCATGCCTTAATAGAGGGTAAACGAAAAGATATACTTCAAGCATTAGCCCTAACAATTATTTTAGGTTTATATTTTACACTACTTCAAGCCAGTGAATATTATGAAACCTCTTTCTCAATCTCAGACAGTGTATACGGCGCTACATTCTTTGTAGCTACAGGATTTCATGGCCTTCATGTAATTATTGGTTCAACTTTCCTTCTCACTTGCCTCATTCGACAAGCCTTGTTCCATTTTACTTCCAGTCACCACTTTGGGTTTGAAGCTGCTGCCTGATATTGACACTTTGTAGATGTTGTGTGGCTTTTCTTATATGTTTCAATTTACTGATGAGGCTCATGCTTTTTTAATATAATTAATATAGATGACTTCCACTCATCCAACCTCAGCACAAACCTGAGAAAAAGTAATGAACCTTGTAGTTATAGTTGTCTTCACTACACTAATCTCGATACTTCTTATAATAATTAGCTTCTGACTACCGCTAATATTGCCAGACATAGAAAAGCTTTCACCTTATGAGTGCGGATTTGACCCATTGGGGTCTGCACGCCTACCCTTCTCAATCCGATTTTTCTTAGTAGCCATCCTATTTCTCTTATTTGATCTCGAAATTGCCCTACTTTTACCAACCCCATGAGCAATTAACCTTTTATACCCTTCAGAAACTTTTTTATGGGCCTCCTTAATTATCTTACTCTTATCTATAGGCCTTATTTATGAATGAAAACAAGGCGGTTTAGATTGAGCTGAATAAGGGGTTAGTCTAACTAAGACTATTAATTTCGACTTAATAAATTCTGAATATACCAGAACCCCTAAATGACAATATTGTTGCTACTGCTTTACACCTCGTTTTTATTAGCCCTACTAGGGCTATCCTTTCATCGAACACACTTAATACTAATCTTAATCTGTGTTGAGGGTATAATATTAACCCTTTATTTAACAACAACAACATTTATTTCCTCTTTAAATATTCCTATAATTGCTATTTTACCAATTTTATTATTAGCAATATCTGCCTGTGAAGCAAGTACCGGCCTTGCCCTATTAGTAGCCACCTCTCGAACACACGGGGTTGATCATATAAAATCATTTAGCCTATTAAAATGTTAAAAATTATTATCCCCACTGCTCTATTAATACCCTCAGCCCTTCTACTAAATTCAGGTAGTCTATTTTTAATTATGATCTTACACTCTATAGTTTTAGCTATGGTTAGCTTAAAATTATTTAATATACCAGTATTAATAAAAACTTTAAACACAACTACCTATTTTTCTACTGACACTATTTCTTCTCCCCTTATTATTTTATCATGTTGACTACTGCCCCTTATAATTATAGCCAGCCAAAACCACCTAAAAACTGAACCCATCAACCGAAAACGTCTGTTTTTACTAACACTAACCCTATTACAAACAACACTCATTTTAACCTTCACCACCTCAAACTACGTCATATTTTATATTTTGTTTGAAACAACCTTGATCCCAACCCTTATTATTATTACACGCTGGGGAAATCAAGCAGAACGCTTAAGTGCCGGCCTGTACTTTCTATTCTATACACTAGCAAGCTCATTACCATTGTTAATCGCACTTCTATATTTAAATAACAAGTATTCTCACACCTCAATAGAACTACTATTCCTTCAGCAGCCAGAAATACAACCCACAAACTCAAACTACTTATTTTGACTTGCTTCACTTATAGCCTTTATAGTAAAACTCCCACTATATGGTCTTCACCTATGACTACCAAAAGCCCATGTAGAAGCACCAATCGCTGGGTCTATAGTCTTAGCTGCAATTCTATTAAAACTAGGCGGGTACGGACTAATTCGCATCTCACCTTTACTAAACCCCCACCCAACATTCCTTACATACCCAATTATAGTTATAGCTCTTTGAGGTATCTTAATAACTAGTTCAATTTGCTTACGACAAACAGACTTAAAGGCTCTTATTGCCTACTCATCTGTAAGCCACATGGGCCTAGTTATTACTGCTCTTATATTACAAACACCCTGAAGCCTAACAGGCGCTATAACGCTTATAATTGCACACGGATTAACGTCCTCAGCTTTATTTACACTTGCAAATACCAACTACGAACGAACACACACTCGAACTTTAATTTTAGTTCGGGGCCTTCAACTTGCTTTCCCATTAGCAACTTCCTGGTGACTTTTAATTAACATGACTAATATAGCCATACCTCCCTCTATTAACCTAATTGGAGAACTACTAATTATTTCAGCCCTATTCAACTGATCCTCCCCTACCATTATTATTACCGGGGTTGGAACCTTAATTACTGCAATTTATTCTATTTACATGTTCTTAATAACCCAACGGGGTAAATTGTCCTCACAATTTAGTCTATTGACTCCAACCCACACTCGAGAACATCTTGTATTAATTCTACACCTGCTGCCCATTGGACTCCTCATTCTAAAACCAACAATTATTTCCGGCTTATTCACCTGTAAACATAGTTTATAAAAATACTAGACTGTGACTCTAGAGAAAGAAATCCCCATTTCTTGTTTACCAAGAGGCGTATGAACAGCTAAAACTGCTAATTTAAGCCACCAAAAATAAAATTTTTGGGTCTCTTACTTATATGGGAGAATAGTAATCCATTGGTTTTAGGTACCAAAAATCTCGGTGCAACTCCAAGTATAAGTAATGATAAATGACCTTCTCATTCATTCAATAATATTAACTGTATTTTTCATTTTAGCACACCCAGTTTTTACAACCTTAAACCCAATCCCCTTAATAATGGGCTGGGGTCTAACGTACGCAAAGACTGCTGTACAGCTGGCTTTTAAAGTTAGTTTAATTCCATTAGCCATTCACATGAATTTTGGCATAGAAGCCTCTACAACTAATATTGCCTGAACAAATGTCGCCAATATGGACATTAACATTAGCCTTGTTTTAGACATATATTCCCTCACATTTATCCCCGTTAGCCTGTTTGTTACATGATCAATTCTTGAATTTGCTAATTGATATATATCATCCGACCCGCATATAGCCCGATTCTTTAAATATCTTTTAATTTTTTTATTAACAATACTAATACTTGTAACAGCTAATAATATGTTCCAACTATTTGTAGGCTGAGAAGGCGTAGGCATTATATCTTTTATACTCATTGGATGATGATTTGCCCGACCCGATGCTAATACAGCAGCCCTACAAGCCATTATCTTTAACCGAGTTGGGGACATTGGTCTCATTCTAGCCCTAGCCTGATTAGTAACACACTTATCAACTTGAAATTTTCAAGAAATAACCATTCAAATAAAAAACCCCCCATTCTTACCTCTGTTTGGCCTAATTCTTGCATCTGCCGGAAAGTCTGCTCAATTTGGACTTCACCCTTGACTACCCGCAGCTATAGAAGGTCCAACCCCTGTTTCAGCTCTACTGCATTCCAGCACTATGGTTGTAGCTGGCATTTTTCTATTAGTTCGACTTCACCCCCTCCTAAAAAATAATGAAATAGCTTTAACCACCTGCCTTTGTCTAGGGGCTCTTACTACTTTATTTACTGCTACATGTGCCCTAACACAAAATGATATTAAAAAGATTATTGCCTTTTCAACTTCCAGTCAACTTGGCTTAATGATAGTTACAATTGGTTTAAATCAGCCCCAACTTGCCTTCCTTCACATTTTAACCCACGCCTTTTTTAAAGCCATACTATTCTTATGCTCGGGTGTAATTATTCATAATCTTAATAATGAACAAGACATCCGAAAAATGGGTGGTATACAAAAAATATTACCAACTACAGCCACCTGCCTAACTATTGGTAATCTTGCTCTTACAGGAACGCCCTTTTTATCAGGCTTTTATTCTAAAGATACCATTATTGAAACTATAAACAGCTCCCATCTAAACGCCTGAGCCCTTCTACTTACACTCTTCGCAACCATGTTGACTGCTACTTACACACTACGAATAATTTTCTTCGTCCAACTAGGTATTCCACGAACAATAACATCTAACATAACTGAAATATCACCTAACCTTTCTAACCCTATTATTCGCCTAGCTATTGGTAGCATCCTAACAGGTCTTTTACTCATCACTACTATTTTACCAACAAAACCAACTCCGACCACAATACCCCCCTCTATAAAACTAGCTGCAATTATTGTTACTCTTATAGGTGTGTTGTTTGCCTTACAGGTTGCAAAAAAAACCACATGACTCTCACATTATAAACGCGCCAAACATCACGAATTTTCCAACCAATTAGGATTCTTTAACCCCACACTTCACCGTATTGTTCCACTTTCCACTTTATTTTCAGGACAAAACATGGCCCTACATATTAATGACTTACTTTGATTAGAAAAATCCGGACCCAAAGGGTTAACCTCCTTAACACTACCAGGCATTAAAGCTAATACTGTAGCACAAAAAGGCTTAATAAAACTTTACCTCTCAATTTTTATTATTACCTTATCATGTTTCATTGTAATAATATGAGTCTAACTATACGAAGGCTGCCCCGCACTAAACCACGAGTTAGCTCTAAAATAACAAATAATGTTAATAATAGTACTCAACCACAAATTAACAACCCAAATCCACCTAAACTAAATAATAATGGCACACCACTTAAATCCAAACGAACTACGGATAACCCGCACGAATCAGCCCCATTTAACCCAAAACTAACAAAGCCCTCTTCCCCTAAACTTATTACTAAGACAATTACTAAGATTAAATATACACTAAAATAACCTCACACACTCCCCCACGATTCTGGGTAAGGATCAGATGCTAACGCAACAGAATAGGCAAACACTACCAATATCCCGCCCAGATAAACTAATAAAAGTACTAAAGACACAAAAGAACCCCCCAACATAACTATTAAACCACAACCAAAACCTGCAGCAACTACCAAACCCCCAGCCCCAAAATAAGGAGACGGATTAGACGCAACACTCACAAAAGCTAATATTAGCCCAACAACAAAAAACTCAAGCAAATACATCATCATTTTAACTTGGACATTTAACCAAAACCTGCGACTTGAAAAACCACCGTTGTACTTCAACTATTAAAACAATGATATTAAACCCACGTAAACAACACCCCATCCTTAAAATTATTAATGCTTCTTTCATTGACCTCCCAACACCATCAAATATTTCTGCTTGATGAAACTTTGGATCCTTATTAGGCCTGTGCTTAATTACTCAAGTTATTACAGGCCTCTTTTTAGCCATACACTATACTGCAGACATCTCATCCGCATTTTCATCCGTTGCCCACATTCACCGAGACGTTCAACACGGCTGGTTAATTCGTAATCTACACGCTAATGGTGCATCTATGTTCTTTATCTGCATTTATCTTCATATTGGACGTGGCCTCTATTATGGCTCTTATTTATTTATAGAAACATGAAATATTGGAGTTATTTTACTGCTATTAACAATGGCTACAGCCTTTATAGGTTACGTCTTACCATGGGGTCAGATGTCTTTCTGAGGAGCCACCGTTATTACCAACCTTCTCTCCGCAGTCCCTTATATTGGGACAAAACTCGTAGAGTGGGTATGAGGGGGATTTGCAGTAGACAACGCAACCCTTACACGATTCTTCACCCTGCACTTTCTTTTACCATTTCTTATTATAGGTATTTCCTTAGTCCACCTTCTTTTCCTACATGAAACCGGCTCCAACAACCCAACCGGACTTAACTCCAACACAGATAAAATCCCGTTCCACCCATACTTTACCTATAAAGACCTATTAGGCGGACTAGTAATAATTTCATGCCTACTCTCACTAGCCCTTCTCTCACCCAACCTTTTGGGTGACCCAGAAAACTTTTCCCCAGCAAACCCCCTTGTCACCCCACCACATATTAAGCCAGAGTGGTACTTTCTCTTTGCATATGCAATCCTACGTTCAATCCCAAACAAATTAGGAGGCGTACTAGCTCTTCTTTTCTCAATCTTAATTTTATTTGTTATACCTTTTACACACCTATCAAAACAACGCACAATATCTTTTCGCCCACTCTCTCAGGCCCTATTTTGACTATTAATTTCAGATATCTTTATCTTGACATGAATTGGAGGACAACCAGTAGAACACCCATTTATCATTATTGGCCAATTAGCTTCAGCCCTTTACTTCCTAATTTTTCTCCTCTTAATTCCATCCCTTTCCCTTCTAGAAAACAAACTTCTTAAATGATAAGTCCTAGTAGCTTAAACTAAAGCACTGGTCTTGTAAACCAAAAATGAGAAAACTATCTCCAAGGACAATCAAAAGAGAAGGTTCAACCCCTCATCACTAGTCCCCAAAACTAGCATTTTTATTAAACTATCTTCTGCTTACTTCACAAATCTACAACCACCTCCTTTATTATTTATTGCACTAACACAGATACTACCTATTAACCATGCCGCTCTACGCGGCTTTTTTACCTCTACAATACTTGCACAAATACAAATAATACCCAATAACCATGCCGCTCTATGCGGCTTTTTTACCTCTACCAATACTTGCACAAATACAAATAATACCCAATAACCATGCCGCTCTATGCGGCTTTTTTACCTCTATTATTATAAGAGTCTTAAATGTATTAATATTAACCATGCCGCTCTATGCGGCTTTTTTACCTCTACCACTACTTGCACAAATACAAATAATACCCAACAACCAGGCCGCTCTATGCGGCTTTTTTACCTCTATTATTATAAGAGTCTTAAATGTATTAATATTAACCATGCCGCTCTATGCGGCTTTTTTACCTCTACCACTACTTGCACAAATACAAATAATACCCAATAACCATGCCGCTCTATGCGGCTTTTTTACCTCTATTATTATAAGAGTCTTAGATGTATTAATATTAACCATGCCGCTCTATGCGGCTTTTTTACCTCTACCACTACTTGCACAAATACAAATAATACCCAACAACCAGGCCGCTCTATGCGGCTTTTTTACCTCTATTATTATAAGAGTCTTAGATGTATTAATATTAACCATGCCGCTCTATGCGGCTTTTTTACCTCTACCACTACTTGCACAAATACAAATAATACCCAACAACCAGGCCGCTCTATGCGGCTTTTTTACCTCTACCACTACTTGCACAAATACAAATAATACCCAATAACCATGCCGCTCTATGCGGCTTTTTTACCTCTATTATTATAAGAGTCTTAGATGTATTAATATTAACCATGCCGCTCTATGCGGCTTTTTTACCTCTACCACTACTTGCACAAATACAAATAATACCCAACAACCAGGCCGCTTTATGCGGCTTTTTTACCTCTACCACTACTTGCACAAATACAAATAATACCCAACAACCAGGCCGCTCTATGCGGCTTTTTTACCTCTACCACTACTTGCACAAATACAAATAATACCCAACAACCAGGCCGCTTTATGCGGCTTTTTTACCTCTACCACTACTTGCACAAATACAAATAATACCCAACAACCAGGCCGCTTTATGCGGCTTTTTTACCTCTACCACTACTTGCACAAATACAAATAATACCCAACAACCAGGCCGCTTTATGCGGCTTTCCTACACCAAACTCAACATAACACAATACCCACTTCCTTCATACACTAACATAACACCCCCTTACTTCCCCTGCTACTCAACCAACACACCGGCCCGCGACACGCCACAACATCCCGCTTTTCGCCTCTTTGGGCCGCCAGTATGTAACCCAACTTTGTCTAGTCCAACTGTTTAATTGTTTTTTGGGGATTAAAATTTTTTTATGGGGTGGTGATTTATTTACTATTATGTATATAGTGCATTAACTTATTTTCCCCATGAAAAATATATATGTACATTATCCTAATAATAAGACATAATACGTATATGTTTAATTATGCATTAATCTATTTACCCCATGAATATCATATTATATACTACCACCTATATATTTTACATAATACATAACTGTTTAACGTGCATATTATTATTCACCATACGACTATTATTTAGGTGTTATATCCTATTTATCTGATTTAAGAACGTTATATCTAGATCGTGCATTACTCCTTATCCTCATGGATATCCACTCATTACTACCCCGCGTAATCTTACATTTGGACATTACCTGCAACATCTCTCGTCAACACGGAAGTGTATTTTATACATGTTTGTCTATTAATCTGGCTTCTCACGTGAGAATCATCAACCCTTGTATGTAAGGCCCCCCTCCCTAGCGTCACGTCCATAACTTGAGGTTGCATCACTTTCTCACTTTTTCCAAGGCCTCTGGTTGTTAGGTCAGGACCATCCTACTCTCCATCACCACTTTCTCACCTTTTCCAAGGCCTCTGGTTAATGGGTTAGTTACCCTCGTACCCTTGACCATAGCATAACTGGTTTTCCTGGCAGCTGGTATTTTTTTTATCTCTCTTCCCTTCAGGCTACATCTCAGAGTGCGCCTACCGATCCGGTTTCTAGTCTGTACTAACAGTGCAATGGTATATCGTGCAAGTTACCTATATGGTATTATTGTCTTAATGCTTGGTAGACATATTTTTTAGTACCCCTAGCGCAGTCCCAAAAAAATAGACAAAAATTTTGAAAAATTTCATCTATTTTTTTGAAACTTTGTCCCAAAACCTTCTAAACAAATTTTTTATACACATTCGTCCGCGTACCATACCCATCGCAAAAAAATTTAAATTTTAACAATAAATATTCTATTAAAAACAAATTAACTACAATACTAAATTTAATAATATGATTTAAAATTTAACTAAAATAAAATATATTTTTTTTTATGGCAAACCCCCCTACCCCCCTTACCAACAATTTTTCTGTTTAATCAAATTTTTTTCCTCGCCAAACCCCTAAAACGAGATTCAACTAAACTGATTAATTATCGGTTAACTGCGGTCAACAATACACTCTTTTACGAATGAACGAACCAACAATTTTTGTTTGTACCCTTGTTAAAATTTGATTCATCATCAAACTTTTTATCCTAAAGTTCTCTAACATGCTTAATAAACTTGTTAGATAAAATAACAAAATATGTTACCTTTGTTAGGATTGAACTACAAAGCCTTTTTAAGCAATTTGTTATGTTTGTTTGGACCAAACTACAATTTTTAAAAAGATTTTTTTGCTTCATATATATACAAAAAAAATTAAACACATATATTAACATTTGTTACCTTCCCCTGGACCAAGTA